TCATCATGCACTGACACAATCATTATCTGAGGGCCTATGATCATCCAAAAGCAGTACCTGGCATACTCCTAATAATCAAAAGAAAAAGCCGGATTCGACTTCTTGTGTACAAGCAGAGCATCAACAATCCTTTTCGTTACCAATTACAAATGGTATAAACTAATCGGGATGCTTCTACACGTCCATTCTTCTAGGAGAGTCATACCCGTCTTTTTGCCTGACCCGGCCTTCCAATCTTTTCAATCGGTCTAGTCCACGCGTGGACAGAGGAATTTGCTTCCTCTAGCCCATTACCTGAAAAGGCGACTACCTTACCTATCAATCGTATTGGCCCAATTCCAGATCAATAGAATAGAAGGTATCATATTCACTAAATTCCTAAGGGAATCCCCCGCTTGACTAATAGCCTCTGCCTATTGTCTTATTTTCTACTGATTGCTTGTATCAAGCAGGACGTCCACATGAGAGTTGTACCAAGCAAGTGTTCTCCCTTCACTATCGGACCTGCTTCTTACTTATTTGTTAGCGCCTACGGGCGGAATCAAAGAAAAAATGAATACATTGGGCTTTCGCCACCTGAAAATGCCCGACGGTCATTCAAGATTATCTGCATTTTAGTAAGTGTATGCAAGAGACGCAGTCTTAGTATTAGGAATAGCGAGTTCTCCCTCGTATCCGCAGAAGTTAATGCAACTGAACCCTTCGCTACTCCTTTTTGTGTGACTGACCAACCTAGTGAATCTCGAATTTCATATTGAAAAAGGAGGAGGCACATCAAGGCAGAAGTCGAATCAAGCAAAGATCCTCTGACATTAGCTAGTAGCTGCTTTCCTGGGACTTGCACTTGCTTCTTTTAGAGAAGGCTTGGCTCTATTTATGCTATTTCCATCCACTTGACTGTTCTTCGCGAGTATCTTTCGTCTCTTCCTGGGAATCCAATGGTTACGCTGGAAGAAGGACTAACAGTTATAACCGAGAAAGTGCTTATGTCGACACTAGCAAGTGACTCACCAACTCGGAAGTAAGAAAGAGGAAAGACAGGGGTATGACAACCAATCTACCCGCCTATTAGCTATTCTAGCCAAGGCCAATTTCATGTGTTAAGCATATAGACATCAGATCGTTTTTGGAAGAGTGCCCGAGGACGAATAGAACTTAGATTCAAAAGAGCGCGAAGAAAGAGCTTTCGCAAATGATTGCACTTCTGCTATCCGGATAGCTATTCAAAGCATCGAGAAAAACAAAGATAATGTTAACAGTTTCATAAAAGCAAGGGGATTCGCTAAGCAGCTAAGCAAAAATCCTTTACCCTGAAATCGTAGATCTACGAAATGAGCGTAGTGTTGAACTCTTTCGCACCCCTTCCGAAATCAATCAAGGATTGCCATCGAAAGCTGTCGTTACGCCGAATTCTTCAATAAAAGTAGCCGTCGTAAGGCCTCCAGAAGGGGGCGTTGCGTATCCGGAAGAGTCAGACTTCGTTTCAAGCAGCAATCTTTGAAAGGAAAGATACTTGTTGTCGATTCAATGTGGGATAGTCCCTACAGGATAGGAGTTAACCCATGTCCACAGTTTTGATTACAGGTCTAGTTCAGTTCAACTCATAGCCCCCAATCCCACTGGTGACGATATTGTCATTGGGGATCAGAAAGTTGCTCCGCCTTACAAAGAGTGGTTAGCTGATCTGGGAGTCAGTGTCTCGATGCCGAAGTCACTGGTCAATGAGTAGGCAAAATCATCTGGGGAAGGAAGCGAGGTGGAGTGAAGCACGGTCGGCAACAGCTAATTGGCTCAGGCGATTCTTGTTGTCGGGCGTAGGGTAGGACCCTCTTTCGAGTTTCAGAGGTGAATCCTCATATGATATGAAGGACTCCCATCCCCGGGAAAGTCCCCAACAGCAACTGGATCAATCTTTGTTGGCTGGCTTGCTTTGTCCGCTATCCTTCATCCCATCCGTCTTGTCCAGGCTGGTAAGGAGAGAAAGGGGTGCCCGGGGGAGATGAAGTAGAATCAATTGAAGTGGATGTTTCAGGAGTTCATTCAAGCGTAGGGGTAGGGCTTCATTCAAGCGTACGGACTTTATTCGACTTTAGTTTAGTGAGTGGATTCTGTTGTGGATGAATGCGCTTAAGCAATAATAGTGGTAGGACTTAGCCGCGCTCTGTTCTTGATCGGTCGAATCGATCGCCATGTTTCTGAGATTCTTCTAAATGCCCTTTCTCTTTCGTTAATGGTTACGATGTCAATCGGATACCCCATTCATCTATCTTCTTTGAAATGGAATTTCCCGTTCTCCTGCTTCAGTTACAGCTTCTCCCGCTCCTGGAATTCCTTAAAGTTTATTAATGCGATTTACTTGCCCTCTTATAAATCATAAATTGTCGGATATTTTTGCTTGTAATGCTCTGTGGTGGAACAAAGGAGTGCGCGAAGGTACAATCCTAAAAAGTGAGATTGGTTATAGGGATATCTTTTCCTCTGTTTTGCATATCAACGACAGCTCTGACCTTCCTGATCCTGTAACTGGTTTCTCCCCCGGTCTATGATTGCTCTCCTTAAGACCCGACCGGAAGGTTCGTTCGAGAGGCCCGGTACGGTCCGCTTGGGGCCCTTCCGCAATAAATAGCAGATATAAGAAAGAGAGAGTGGCAGACTGAAGGAACTGTTAGAGTGAGCCTGAAAGAAGGTAGAGGATAATCTCCCAACTTCAAGCCAGGAAGCATTTTAGCAAAAACATTCCCCTCATTCAAAGAAAAGAAAGATGAAAGTTGAATAATAGCTGCCGGCTCCCTTTAACACCAACGGTAGATAGGAACCGAATTCAAAGGCTTGCATGTTAAAGATAGAACCAACGGTGGCAGAAGAGATTTGTGCAGGAGCTGGCGGAGAGCGGAAGATTCGAATCTCGATCCGGGGAGACGTTTCAACGTTAGCTCCTGTAAGCCTGAGCAAACAAAGGTTGTAGTAGGGGCTTCCGCGACACTTTGATTAGTTCAATTAACCCAGCCTCAAGGACAGAAAGGGAGGGTAGGGTTTTTCCTTGATGAACCGAAGGAGGCCTAAGCATTTTGAAAACCCATATCATTCATTGGTAAGCGTAATTGGTTGGCCCTGCCAACTATATGCAGGTCTCTCGAGCCTTCCCTATTTCTCGATCGGTTCAATGCTTCATATTTATTCCACTCAAAGCCTGAGCGTGGCTAGGGTTCTCCCCCACTTCATTAATATAGTATAGCGAGGTGTGGTATAAAGAATACTGATCGTCCAGTAATGGGTAGCGACAACTGATAAATTAATAGCAAAGGAATCTCAAGCCAAGGAATCGAATTTCTGACAAGGAATCTCAAGCCGCAGGGAATCTCAGGCGAAGGAATCGAATTTCAGCGAAGGAATCTCAAGCTAATTTCAGTGAAATCCCATGTTTTACTTCAAACTGAAAAAAAAGGAAAGACATGAATCACAAAAACTGGCTTACTCGATCATTGGATGATATGCCTAGAAAAGAGGAAGACAAAAAGGAACTAATAAGGTTTTGGAATGAGTTTTACACTTATTTATTGAAAAATACTAACAAGAGTGGACAACATGGTAAGAGTCACTCAGTTCAGTATAAGGAAACCGCCTTCGATATTTTGGAAGAAGCAAAAACAAGATTACCATTAAGTGTAGATGAATTAAGTGAGATCCAAAAGCAAATTGAGGAGATTACTATATGGTTCGATGAGAAATCTATTTTTAGGTCAGCTTCCGACATAATCAAAATCTTAATCAGGGAAAATGAGGAAAGTGCTAAGGATTTTCTCAGGAGAAGGCCATTCGAAAAGGATGATCTTGAATTGCTTTCAGAGTTCGGTCAATATACGATTGAGGCATTAATAGTTCATGTACTAAGTATGTTTTTTTACTCAGTTGAATCTAACTCACTAATTCGTGTTGCTTCTTTGGTTGAACAACTAGAGTCTAGTGTCCGTCACCAAGCTTCATTATTGAAAAGCGGCAGGTGTAATAAACCGTTTTCTAGTGCCACGAATGATTTCAAAGTGAAGAAGTCTGGTAAGGATAGGAAAAGATCCAAATTGGTGATGATGTATCCCTTCGGTTCCGGCTTAGTTCAATTCATGGAGGAAAGGAAATTGATCAGTTTAGTGACTGATTTGAGCGGTACTGTTCGAGTGAAGAAGAAGAAAGGATCTTATTTTCTTCCAAGCCATCTCTACGCAGTCTGCAACTTTGATATTTCATTACTACCGATCAAGCTCAACCTGCCTATGGTATGCAAACCTCGAGATTGGACGAGTGCCTGCCGGGGTGATCAAAATCCTAGATACCTGTCCGATCTATCAGGGGGTTACTTAAGTGGGCCAACAGGTGGCCTATATGATCGTTACCGCCTCTTAAGTTCAGGTGACATTAATCATTTTTATATTGATATTGGAAGAGAAAAGAATTACGAGAAACTGTGTCTTGTAATGAACAAGCTGCAGGGTCAGGCCTTTCAAATCAACAGTCATTGGTTGAAATGTCTTAAATATAATGAGGACTCATTTGTTGAATCTGGTTTACTCATGCCAAGATTTCTATCCTCTATGAATATCAAAGATGTATCCAACTTACTTAGAGAGTTTCACATGAAGGATGAGGTTATTAATAAATTATGTAACTTTAGCGAATTGTTACATACTTTATCTAAGAACATACAGCGTTCTCGTTATGAGAATTTTATTATGAAGCTGGCACAAGCCTACGAAGGTTATCATTTTTATTTGCCAGCCCTTCTCGACTTCCGAGGTCGAATCTACCGCAGTGGTGTCTTGCATTTCCACGAGCGTGATCTAGCAAGAAGCATGATCGTCTTTGCGGATATCAAATCTAGTGGCAATATTGACATGAATGCATATCTCGCCGCAGCAGCCTTCCATTACAAGTCTTTCGTCTCTGTCGACGAGGCATTATACTTTTCTAATAACAACTTCTTGCAGCTCAGTCATGATGATGATCTTCTCATGTACGCTCGGGAGGCTAAACGCCCCTTTCAGCTCTTCGCCCATCTAATTGGAGTTACCTCTCCAAATTTGAAGGTTATTACGCGCATCCCTTTAACCCAAGACGCCTCAGCGAGTGCATATCAGATTATGAGTTACTTTTTGTTGGATGAAAGCCTGGCTTCGAGAACGAATCTCATCCCATCTTTGGATGGAAAAATCCAAGATGTTTATTCATTCATCCTCGAAGATCTCAAGGTGTTCATGAAAGCAGAACTGGATAATAATCATCTATCAACGATAGTTTGCAATGTGCTCACTCGTAAGCTAGTCAAAGGTATCTTTATGCCTATGATCTATGGCAAAACTTTAATGAGCACGGCCAGCGATCTAAAAGACACTCTCTCTCGCTTCATCACTCATAAGGAATGCTTCGATGTTGCCTCTGTCTGCTTTAAGTTCTGGAGGACGCAATATCAGAACACGGAATGCCTGATCCGGTTGATCCGCCATATAGGCTGGATCGCGTCTGCTAGGGATAGCCCAGTTTTCTATAGAGTCCCTTCCTTTACCACGGTACAGGATTATATGAAAATGGATCCCATAAATGTATGGTTTTATGATGGACTTCATAAGAAGAGGCGTCGGGTGACTCTCAGAGTTTCTTCTTCTAAGAGAGATCGTAGGAAGACTGAAATCTCTACCTTCGTAAACTTCATCCATCAGAGGGATGCCCATATTGCAATGAAAGTAGTAGAATGTATGCTTGAAAAGGGTGCGCCTATATACACAGTACACGACAACTTTATAACTACAGCTGAATATAGCTATTTTCTACCAATAATTTATATCAAGGTCATTTGTGAGATGGGCCCTCCACTTTCAATCCTCAACGAGTTCATCTATATGAATATTATGAAACCTATTGTCAAAGTGGAGTCAGCTGGACCTCATGAGGGTTACTTTGCCGATAAGGTAATCTCAAAAGAGATTCTTCATTATTACTTAAAGGCTAATGTACCTGAGAACATAAGCAAGAAGATGATGGCAACTTGGGAAGAAAGGATCTCGGGAATACTGACCTCTTACGAGAACTATACTCGTTATGTATGCGGTGATTTTCAATCCCCTAACCCTAGGGATTGTTTTCGAGCTCATGAGGAAAAGTGGGAAAAATTCAAGTCAAAGCTAATAAGCGGGGAGGGAAATTACTACTGCGTACACTATTAAGTATGAATCATAAGATGATGGCATACACCACAGACAGCTCAACTACTGGACAGTTATTGAATCGCTTGTATAAAAAGATTGAACGAACAACACACCAAGATCCGCATCTTGGGTTAATCATTGCTTCACATCACTTCATCGAGCCTCCCCCTCTTGTTAACGAGATTGACCTACTCTGTCTTGCGACCATGTCTCTCTTAATCCAGTTTGCTTACCCATCCTTATCTGGTTACGGTAAGTTCACAATTTCCTTTACCATGAAGCGATCTTACGGAGAGGAGATCTCATTTACGCTAGGTCCTGCTATCCCCTTGACTGATCCCGATGGTAAGTTAATTCCAATGAGTGAGGTCTATGCTCATATATCTCGATCAATTATGAAATATGCAGAAATCTACAACGGAGATTATATAGTTCGACTCATGATCCGAGTCTATATGGACGGCAAAAAGATGGATAGGCCAGCCCTATCTTCAGAGGAGAGAGATAGCTCACTTTCTTCAATCATTCAAGCCGGATTGAGTGAGATCGAGCCAATAACAGCAAGAGAGATCCGAAATCGTAATCGTAGCTATCCAACCCATATCACAGCACTCAAACCATGTCGCACTGAGCTGAAACCATTCATTGTAGCCGATACGGAGACTCTACTGATCGATAATGTTCATAAGCCTTATGCTGCTGGTCTCTTGATGGTTCGTCCCGGTGAACAGATCTATGATATTCTGATTGATAGCTACTTCAGTGAAGACTACTCTATAATCTTGGATTCCTTTGAAGAAAGGAGTACTAAGGTACTTTATGACTTGGTATTAAGGATATCAACGATTGTTAGACAAGAACAATCCCCTTTAACAATTTACTTCCACAACTTCTCTAGATTCGATGGAATTCTCTTGCTTAAGCACCTAGCATGTCATCACAAGAGCTACAGGCTAAAACCACTGATGAGGAACCATAGGCTATACGAGTTAGCTGTCTATTCTGGTACGAAGATGTTATTCCGCTTCAGAGACTCCTTGAATCTACTCCCTGGCAAACTTGCCTCCCTAGCTAAGAATCTATGCCCGGGTCTTGGCCCGAAAGGCTCTATCGCATATGATGAGGTGACACTGTCAAATCTGGCAAGTATGAAAAAGAACTTGTTAGACTATATGAAGCAGGACATCCTTCTCCTTGGAGGTGTAATGCAAAAAGCTCAAGAGATATATTGGAAGCTGTACAAGGTGGACATAGAAAGCAAGATAACCCTTTCCTCACTTGCTCTTAGCATCTTTCGTATGAAATACTACGATGCTTCTAATTGGCCAATCCACATCCCAAACAAGAATGAAGACAGCTTTATAAGGCGTGCCTACTACGGTGGTCATACAGATGTATACAAGCCATATGGCGAGGACCTATACTACTACGATGTGAACTCTCTCTATCCCTTTGTAATGAAGGAATTTCCAATGCCTGGTGGTGTGCCAGTCTGGCATGGAAATCTGGAAGGCAAGGACTTAGATAGCATGTTTGGCTTTATTGAGGCATATGTGGTATGTCCGAAGACTATCAAGAAGCCCTTTCTACCCTATCGAGACAACAAGAAGAACACTCTCATCTTTCCAACCGGGGAATTTGTTGGAGTGTACTATTGCGAGGAGTTAAAGTATGCAAGAGGCCTAGGCTACACTGTAATCCCAATCTCAGGCTACCTCTTTGAGAGGATGGAAAGCCCATTCAGGGACTTTGTTAGCTCACTCTTTGAGAGCAGGTTAGAGGCAAGGATATCAGGTAATGAGGCCATGTCCTATGTGTACAAGATCCTTATGAATTCGCTATACGGTAGATTTGGCATTAACCCTAAAAGCACGACAACCGAGGTCTGCGATAAAGATCGATACAAACATTTGATCAGGCATAGTGAGTTCATCTTCGGTGATATGCTTAGCGAGAACAACTACATCGTTGCCTACCATAGCAATACCGAGAAGGGCTCAGATTATTGGAATCCACCGAAGAACTCTGCTGTCCAACTAGCTGCTGCGATCACTGCCTCTGCTAGGATCTATATGTACCCTTATATCTCAAGAGAGGACTGCTACTACACGGACACAGACTCAGTTGTGCTTGGTCAGCCACTACCTAAAGAAGTGATTTCTTCTTCTGTCTTAGGTAAGTTTAAGCTAGAGGACAGAGTCATGAAAGGATACTTTTTAGCACCGAAATCCTATTGCTACATCGCAATAGGTGGCTCCAATATACTCAAGTACAAGGGACCAGCGAAAAACCAGGTCAATCAAGAATGGTTTGAGTCACAGTACGCGGACCCATCTCGTACAAAACAGGTACCGGTGGAAGCCAACTTCCGGATTGATTGGCACACTCTTAACATCATCAAGAAAGACACAATGGTCAGGGTTGGGGAAAAGAAGACTATAAACATTTCCTAACACGAAGTAAAATCATACTCAAAAGAGGACTTGAACGGGGCTTAAAAAGAAAGGCGTTCGGGGCCATCTACACTCTGGCGTACCCTGGCGTCCCTTCTTTGGTCAAACGAGAATGGCCGTAGATTTGATCTTTTCTTCCTCGGCGAATGCCTCTTTCTATTGACGAAACTAAGGAGCCGGGAGCTGGATCATACGTGTAGCGTCCGGTAAGGCATTCTTTTCATAGCAAGACAAATATGTTACTACGGCTTTCGTAGCCCCCGTTGGACCTGTTTTCGTATAAAAAGTCAAGAAATTCCTGACTAGCGAGAATAAAGATCTTAAGAAAGAAGAATAGTCTCCGCGCTCGCCTCACTTACGACGAGCGAGTTCTTTGTGACCAGGCATATCACCTAGGATAATAACTACAACACAAGAGCAAGAAGTTAGGAAGTTTACTCGCGTGACTTAAAAGGAAAGGTAGTCTACTCGTTCAACCGAAAGAAGCTAAGCTGCATTCACTCTCCTTCCCCACCGAGCTCCTTACCCGCAGAAAGAAGGAGCAAGCAAAGCAACAAACAAGAAGAAGCGGCAAGCGCCGAGCAAGAAACAACAGGCAGGAAGGAAGAAACAAGAGGCATTGAGCTAACAGCATTTTCGGCTGCCCGCCTCTCTCTTGAGGAATGCGGGATTAAGATTAGCGTAGCGATATGGATTAAAGAAAGCCCTAAACCTTAACCTTATTTCTTACCTTAAAGCCATAAATAACAACATTGAGAGCTCCTTATGGTTAAATGACCGTAGTGAATGTAGCTATATCATTCAATAACAACCATAAATAAGACCCTTAGTAGCTAAAGCAGTCCATATAGTTGCTAAAGAAGCTAAATAACAACCATAACCATCAATAACAATCATAAAGCAGTTCCTACATAAAAATTACTACATTATAAAAAATGTTTTCTCCCCTGCTGGTGTGCTTACTCCACTCAATAGTTCAGAGGTCGGTTTCTACTCCAACTCGTTTACCGACCCCAACGAGCCACTATGTACTCTTAATGTTGGGGCACTACTGGTCGAGATCTTTCTTAACTTTCCACCTAGCTATTGACTGGAGCGGGACGGGAACTATTGAAATCAATTAAATAGAAATAAAAAAAAAGGTGAACTCATTAGGAAAGATGCCAGGATTATACTCAAACAATAGCAGCGGTACTCTCCGAAGTAAGCCCTGAAAATAAAGGTGCTTCACTATGGTAACCAGAACAGAGCCTCGGCCCCAGATGCTATGGAACACCTTTCCTTCCTTGCCAAGGGCAGCTCCTCGACCAAGCAACCAATTACCACCCTAAAACGTAGCCACTCACCCGGGAATAATTCCTGCTCAGATCTCAATCCTAGACTTTTTCTCTTCTACGCCGTCCTTAGGCAAGCTCGGTTGTAAAGGGGGATTACAAGCCATGATCTAAAAAGTGATTGCCCCCCCAACCCTTTTACAGTTCCAGAAGCAGAGGGAGCAGCTTCAGTAGCTCCATCTCTCTAACCCGCAGGAGTTCCGGTGGAGGGTGAAGACCCGGATAGAGAGGGACCTATTGCATTTAAGTCGGCCCAGTGGCGGAGCTAGCAGCAGCAAAGCCGGGATAGTGAAATTCCGGATCGAAGAGATTCACCCGTAGTAGATAAGGGGGCAAAGCCAGAGGCAAGGCTATAGGCGCCTCTATCTGTATGGGGGAATTTCTTGCTCAAGCTTCTCGATCCGGGAAGGGCTACTACTACATACGATGCACTATTGAAAGGCTCGACCCGGCCCGGAAGAGCGCATTTTGAAATCGTGATCCAAAGAGAGTCCTAGTCGCCATAGTCAGAGATTTAGATATAGTTCCGGATGATCCAGATCCAGTCGATTTAGCAGTCGCGCTGTTGCCCCGGTTTGGGAAGCATGTGAGTTGGAATGTACTATCCTCCCGACTGGCCAGCGAATGACGCGAGCGCGACAGGTAGAAAAATTCATGATGTGACCATGACTCCCAAACATATCGACCCGAGTTGCGGAATAAGATCTTCTAGGAGACGCAGCTACCTATAGTAATAGTAAGTAGGAAAGAACGTCTTTTTGTCCTTGCCTGCAAACAAACTTCTCATTTGACGAAATAGCGTCAATAAAGTCCTCCGCCTACACTACTGGCAGGAAAGAAGGGCGAACAAAGGGACTCAAAAAGATAGGTTAGCGACCGGGCGAAAGGTTGGAATTTATTTAGAAGGGCTTGGGGCCCTATTCCCATACTTGGATGATCGGATAACTATCTGAGCGCTTGCCCAAAAGGAGAGATTGGCCACGGCCCGCTGCGGGTACACTAAGTAAGCGACCCACTCTACTCTATCATTCAATCGTGACAGCCTGCCTTTCTACAAAGATCCCAATCCCAAGAAAGAAAGGAAAGTAGGAATATTGGCTTGGTCCATCCCTTCGTGGAGCACAAACAAGATCTATAAGCAAATAGATGAATTCAAGGGCGACGAGACCAAGGAGCCGCTTCAAAGCCCGACGCAATTAAAATTCTTAGTCATTCGCTCCCCAAATAGGGTACTTCCCCGCCCCTCCTTCCCTATTTCTTTGGTATTGCTACCGCACCTGTGAGAAGAAAGCAGCTAAGATTCATAGTTTATGTCGCAGGGGTCCCGATGAATTAAAGAAAGAGCACTCCTCTAGTCTAGTCGAAAAGAAAGAATCACTCACCTCAGGGTGGAATCTAAGAGAAATTCTAATCAAATACGCACGTATTCTTAAAAGAAATTCCGGTTACAGACAGGACAGTCGAACCTGAAAGGACAGACATTGATTGACCCACTACTAAGAACCGGACAGTCGAGAGACCGGAGAGATATTGGTTTAATCACAGACCAGACAGACAAGCATTGGTCAAAGCCCAGAAAGCCACCAACCATCGAAGCGTTAACCGTTAAGCCTGATGGGGAAGTAGCACTAATTGCGTCCATTTGCCTCTAAAGGTGCTTAGAACGAGAAGGTAGCACTTCCCCTCTTCCGCATCAAACAAAGAAAGGGAAGGAAAATCAACAGTCCCAGAGCCTATTCTTTCAAAGAGCGCATTCCCCCACACCCTATTCTCTAGCGGCTCCTTCTGTGCGTGGTTATCTTTATACTATTGATCTGGGAAGCAAGCACTCTTCTGTAAGCCTTCGAGAAGGTTCGTAGCCTTGCTAACGGTTTTCAACCTTTACCTATGTGCCTAGTGACTGATACCTGCCACCCATACGTGGGAGACCCAAGCAAGACTCAATTAGTTGTCCTTCTAACTGCGCATTCTTCCTTTTCTGATTCACTGTAACAAGCCGTTTTTCCACTTGCTTCTTGCTTTGCGTCCTCTTAGTTTTAACTAGTCTGAGAAGGGGCAATTTCCTATTCTATTACTATGTTCTCGGGCATTATTAAGTCTTAGTGTGAAGTCAGCTGTACTACTAGATAAATCTTACATCTTTGACCGGCAAAGCATTGAACGAACACAGGGACTGCCCCTACTAGATCGAAGTTGAGCATGGTCAGTTTCATCTTGCCACATCGTAGCAGCGTACCCTCTCTATACAAGTCACAAGCCATCTCCGGACCAAAGCAATAACAATAGGAAGAAGGATTCACAAGATCTCGTTCCTGCCTCTCTTTGTCCAACTCGTGTATCAACGTATAAGAAGATTCCGTGATAAGAGAGATGAGGTAGCCGACCCGGCAATATGACATAAGAAAGATCAGTTCCAGCGGTCGGTCTGTAACAACACAACCTGAAAGGAAGCCATTCCTAATAGGAAGTTTCTAGCCGTCTTTCTTAGGGCAAGAAGGGTATAAGGAAGAAGTAAAGCTCTCTGAAAGCCCTTGATTCCCCGCTGATAGCAAAAGGAATGCAAAGAAAGAGCAGACGGAATGCCACATCGCGAGAGGCCGTTCCCAGCCGTCTTTCTTGAGGAGCGAGAAAAGTGACTAATAGCCAAACAGCTCCCACTATGAATCAGAGAAAAGTCTAGACTTTCTTCTTTCGACCCTTCTCTTTAGAGATTAGAGAATCACTGTCAGAGCATTGACATCGAAAAAAGGCCAATGAACATAGGCTTAGCGTCTTCCACTGAATTTCCGAGTCGGGGCTTAGGTAAGGAAGCCTAGCTAGCACCTAGAACCATGTCTGTAAAGGGTGCTGTCCTAAAGGGAGGTCCCCGGAGATAGGATAAAGACTTGAGTGTGAAAAGCCTGAACTACTATCTTACCTTATATCATAAAAGAGATGAAGGAAAAAGCGTATAGCTCCTTGACTTAGAGAACAGAACTTAAACTTCCTTGATTGAGAATAATCCTAGGAAGAAGGTAGTTCAGATGGGACTTCCTTTCCCACCACTTCTTTTGCATCGAGACCTTATTCTAAGGGCTTGTGCTGTCTAATATGGGATAAAAAACGAATTCTTCACCACGATTCTCTCTACTTTCCACCCTTTACCTAGAGAAGGATCATCAAAAGGCATTCGGCTTTGGGATCCAAGGAGAAAGGCATGATTCAGTCATCTAGGAAACTTCCTTTATGAAGGCAGAGAGAAAGCAAGAAAGTGAGTTTAACCTAGGGTAAATAATTTGGTCAATAGCTTAGTTGCTGCGTCAGCGCATCTGCGACATCATCATTTCTTATAATGAGCTATGCGTATAGAAAGACAGTGACTGTCTTTTGATAGCTATTGGTACAACAAGAAGGAAGAGCGTCACCGCTATGACCATTCAAGTCATAAGGTAAGGCAGATTCTATATAGGGAAGATAAGTCTTAGTTCACTAAAGGCAGCATTCTTCTTCGGTAAGTGTTCCATTAGGAGCAGTTGTCTTCATAACGGACATCCGTCAGAGAAAGAGAATCGGTTGTTGATTGAATCAAAATAGGTTGGGGTGAACAGCTCATATGCGACCTTTTCTTCATTCATGAGGTTCCTCATGAGTGCCTTCTCGTTCTCGGTTTCTCTTGCTATTGTCTGATTTTTGGTCCAACCGGGAAAAATTTCATGAATAGGGTTTCACCTCATATCCGTAGGTTCTTATTGATTTCTGTTTGTGTTCAAACCCCGACTTCTTTGTCACCGCTCCTGCTTGACAGTTCGGCCGTGATTGCGCGTCATCATCATCTATTCCAATGTACCGCAGTTGTGATTGCGGCTGAAAGACAGGAGGGTTTTCTCTTTCTCCCTACTAATATTATGACTCTTACTTCTAGGTCTCTCCTTCCTCCTACAGTTTGATTTTGTAAAATACCGGCAAGTCAGGTGTGACTCTTGTTAGAGTTCCTCCTATTGTGATAGTCTGACTACTACTATTAGTAAGCATTCCTCCTCTACCTTTTCATAGAGAGAGAATAACCAACTTCAAGTTTTTGATTTGACTGGTAGTGCCCGGTGATGTTCATAAAAGATCCCTGTCAGTGAAGTGGCTCTTGTTCGACAAACTCCTCTTTGTTGGTCCTGAGGATGCCAACTTGGTAAGAGATTCATTATATGCGGGAGCCAACAGAGTATAAAGGACCGTCCATCCAAAGGTGTTTGAGGTTCGAGTCTCAGAATAAGAAGGCTTCCAAGCCAGGCAGGCAGTTCTCTCTTGTTCCCCCCTCGCCGGGAGATGTTCCATTCTTCCCACGGGTACGGGGATGTCTCCACAAGTAGGATTCATCTATCAATTGTCTCTCGAAGGGGGCAATCCCCCTCGTAGCAAGGACAGGTAATGGCAATGAAACTCGGGCCTTGCTATTGCTTTTAAACTTCTTATGAAAGTGAACCGGGCGTAGTAGCGAACAGATCTTTCTCTTCCTAAAGTTTCTCTCTTCTCTTGACCATTTACCTTTTTCAAACATGCAAAATCGTTTTTTATTATCGTATGTACGATCATATACAGATGGTAGGAGTGGAGATGATTCATCACGTATAAGAGTCATAGTCCGGATTGGAGAGAGACGTTCGACTCCACGTGTCCGCTGAACCAGTTCCGAAGTAGCAAGACGAGTGAATGAAGGCGCTGTAAGCGGAAGTGAATACTCGTTCCATGGAGACAGATAGATAGAAAGTGTGCAGTGAGGGATCTTTCTAGGTAGTAACTACTCGTACAGAAAGGAGTCCCAATGTCCACAGATCTGTGCCTTCAAGAGCGTTTGCTATTGAATGTGCTCTTGTCGCAATTGAATCAGAATCTGCAGCTATTGACTCAGCTGCTCTCGAAGTTGCTCTTTGCGCACTCATAGGTGTGGGACTTTCTTTTTTCGTTTTAGTAAAATGCCTCCGGCAGCAGCAAGGCTATCTTAAATTCCAATTTTCAATGATTGAAATGCATTCCTCTGTATTCTGTTGTGCTCAGCGAACGGGTAAGCCCAGGATGGGAAGTCGCATCTCTTTCGGAGTTGAATCGGGAATCCTACTTTAAAAAAGAATCTAATCATGGGCTCTCAGGTGGCAAAGGTCTGCCTTATCTTACCGCTTTCCAGTCATCCATGCTGCTCCTACAAGAAAAGGGTCTTCGGCCAGCTTTCCAGAAAGAAAGGAATTACTAAATACAGAAAGTACTTCAGGTCAGGCTATTAGGCATAAGGATCTTTATTCCGGAATTCAGGAATGGAATAAAGAATGACTTAAGAGAAGTTGAAAGTTGTCTCGTAAAGAAAGACTTGGTGTCAGAGTTCAGATGCGAGGATTGGGTTCGGTTTCAGTGAGATGTGTTCTCCGTAAGTTTCCGCGTTAAGGAACAGGCAAGCTCTTAGGGAATAATCTCTTTCTATCATAAATCCAACCTAGTATCATGAATATCCTTCGCCCGTTATCTCCTCATCTTCCTAGAATACGAAAATTTCTCTATTCGTTACTAATCGTTGTCTCCTTACTCTCCATATTCTATTCCGCTATTTTACTACTTGGCGTAGACCCGACTTTCCTATTAGGGAAGATAAAGGGAATGCTACTGAGAAGATCCTTCCACTTCCTCTTTAGTCGGCTGGGGTGGGGTCTCTTTTTTTTAATCATTTATGCTGCCCTTGATCCGGAAACCGGGGGACACATGATGGCTCCTTCGGGGGCAAATTGTGAAAAAGAGGGCTCTACCTCGAGCTCTGCAAATTTTACGCAATATCTAAACTTATCGTCGGAGAACGAAGGAGATTCCGCCCCCGAACCATCAACCGCGTCCGGCCGCGATAAATTCATTATTCCCTCCCCGGCTATAAGCCAAAGTGAGTTGTTGGGGGCCCCAAATCCGGGGGAAGAAGGAAATTCGCAGCCTTCTCAGGGAGTCGGGCAGCGGCTTCCTGGTTCGCCGCTCGAAATCTCTTCCCCGGGCATAAGCGGGGAGTCTCTCTTTAGAGACTCGGTGGAACAGCCCGGGGGGGGGCCCGCCCCTTCTGAGGCTGCGCCGCCCGCGAATCCAGCGGGTTCCCAGGAAGCTGGGCCGTCCAACCAAGGCCCCGCTCCCTATCCGTATCAACCAGATCAGGTGATAGGGGGCGACAGTGTCAGGGCCATCCAGAGGCGGCTCTTGGCGAAGCACGAGGGTAATTTTACCTACGAGGTCTGCTATTTCACCCGCATAGAGGCCGAGGACCTCTTTGAGGTCAAGGCAAAGATTCTCGGGGAAATGTCACGCCTCGACCCAGAAGGGCCTTGGTTGGAACGCGGTGCTCGGGCGCTCGATAACCCCCGAACATCTACGGGGGAGGAGTCCCTCGGGAGGCTTTCCGCGATATTGGACGAACTCCGGGAGGGCGGACGCCAGTCGGGGGCGTTCGCCAGGCTGACCACGAAATTGTAGAATTCCGACTTTTTTCCGTTATGCCGCTCCGCGAGCAAGGAGCGAAAGAACCAAGTGGGCTGTGGTGATGTCAGAATTTGCACCTATTTGTATCTATTTAGTGATCAGTCCGCTAGTTTCTTTGATCCCACTCGGTGTTCCTTTTCCATTTGCTTCCAATAGTTCAACCTATCCAGAAAAATTGTCGGCCTATGAATGTGGTTTCGATCCTTTCGGTGATGCCAGAAGTCGTTTCGATATACGATTTTATCTTGTTTCAATTTTATTTATTATCCTTGATCCGGAAGTAACCTTTTCCTTTCCTTGGGCAGTACCTCTCAACAAGATTGATCCGTTTGGATCTTGGTCCATGATGGCCTTTTTATTGATTTTGACGATTGGATCTCTCTATGAATGGAAAAGGGGTGCTTCGGATCGGGAGTAATCACTAGTGATAGGGCAAAAATAGGGGGGAAGGACAAAGGAAAGAGCGATGCCCACATTAAATCAATTGATTCGTCATGGTAGAGAAGAAAAACGGCGCACGGACCGTACTCGAGCTTCGGATCAATGTCCCCAGAAGCAAGGAGTATGCCCGCGTGTTTCAACGAGAACACCGAAAAAACCAAATTCAGCTCCACGTAAGATAGCCAAAGTACGTTTGAGCAATCAACATGATATATTTGCTCACATTCCAGGCGAAGGTCATAATTTGCAGGAACATTCTATGGTGTTAATAAGAGGAGGTAGAGTGAAAGATTTGCCAGGTGTGAAATCCCATTGTATTCGAGGAGTCAAGGATTTGCTGGGAATTCCGGATCGAAGAAGAGGCAGATCAAAATATGGTGCGGAAAAACCCAAATCGAGATGAATGGAAGATGCCTCTGGAACTAACTTGTTTTTCTAGATCAGTCGAAGTATTCATTGAAAAGTCTCAATGCTATCTTCGACAGTCTTGAGAGCGAGGGCCGCAATAGCGACCACTTTTAACTCTTTTGTTTCTAAATGATCCCGCTCTTGATCTGGGCGGGATCTATCAGCAGCGGCATTCTTCCTTGCTCGTTCCTAGGAACTCAGTAACGTGGCCAGTAAGTCAGCGAGCATTGAGGCAGGCAGACAGATATTATTAACTGCTTTAAGTCGGTAAGGCAAGGAAGGCGGATTTCACCGATCATTCCTACTTGACGCTTTGGACGAGTATTTTCAAAACCTTAGTTCACTATCATTAAGGGAACTTCTTGGATCGCCGCTTTGAGTCTTGTCTTAAGGCGACGGAAGGCAGAAGAGGGAAAGTCGCTCCTTAAATACGAGGAGTTTCAAGAACCCGGCTGATCAGTGTTCTGTTACTAATATGTTGATGACTTCGGCCAGTTCCTCGGTTAAGTTGCTTAGCATAATTGGTAACTACATGGTGTTGCTGCTATGGCCCTGGAGAGAGATTCCTACTTATACCGGGCAGCTCTACCAGCACTAAATTCCCTTCTTTCCGACCAGGACGTATGTTTCTTTAGCTTGTATATCCTCTTACCATGCAGAGTTATATGTTCAGGAGTTTCCAGCAGTAACCCCAAAGGGTTGCAGTAACACCAAAGGGTTTCAGATTCCGGACTGATCTCGTAGTCGGCTAGCTCATTCGAGCGTATCTCGTTTGGCCTCTTTTTCTCACCCTTACCTTTCCATTTCAAGCTTCATATCCTACTAATAGCCCCCTTGTCGTTGAATCTCTTGTAGAAACCACCATTGAATAAAATCAAAGGGTTAGTCTTCTTTGATAGAGGAAAGGTTGAATGCTGCCCCCTTCCTCTGACCCCGAATCATTCTTTCAACCTTCGGCCAGGCGCCTAACTAACCTAAAAATTCGGAAGCTCCTGAAGATCTGACCGAAATCGGATTTACTTTTCGCGCCAAATTTGTTGAATGGCCTAGGAGTGAAGTTCAAGGGCTTGGCTTTTTGGCTCAGATTCCGTATCGGCTGTTTGTTCATCAAGCCTATTCTCGAGCCTATATCTACTCTCTTTTCTTTTAGAGGCGTACCTCTCCACGAGATCGAACACTTTACCAAGGATTGAATCCAAAAGCAAGAACTCGGTTGACATCTTGGGTGAAGGTTCATCTTCAAATCTGTCTCCTTGTCATGAACAAACTACTTTCTCTACATTAGAGTGCAAGGTGCGCAGAAGATTCCTTTAGGTAAGCACACTAGAAGGAAAGGACTTGTCTTGTCTGGACTTCCTATGTCTTGCTGCCTCCGCTTGACTCAGGAGGAGAGGAGAGCATTCTTCTACAAAAATCATAAAACGATTATTGCGAATAATGAGACGCTACCCTTGCCTTGAGGAAGATCTGCGAACCGCGATCGAGGGAAGGCTTTTCTTCTTTCCTCGGCTTTCCTCACTTTATCACACTCGACGAAACGGAGAGCAAAAGAACCTTGACTTTAGCAAACTAAGAGACAAGCAAGGACGGGAAGCTACTCGCCCTCGGTCAGTAGAACCCTAGTGAGGGAAGAGCACCCGCTTCTCTTACTATATTAGTATTAGTAGGGCACGCTACTCTTTCCTTTAGGAACAATAGCCGACTAGTCTCTTACACAAGAATTGGTGGACTCGCACGCATAGGTCCCTCTTTCTTTTCTAGTGTACGTACCTCGGCTCGGGGTTTATTCTTTATTAATGGGTGGGCGTGAGAGTGCTCGACTGACTTTCTGTCCAAACAAAAAAAAAGGCTACGTAGTGCAGCTTGGGGGAAGCCCAGGTCCAGTTTAGGGAGGGGCAGTCGCCCAGTAGCGGAGGATAGTGGATCGATTAGCCTACGCTACAAGCAGCACGTTGTTCCTACCCCTTAACCTACCTTATCTTAGGGGAGGATAATCTTTAGTAGTTTTCCATTAAGATCTTTATTGCTTTTGCCGCTCCTAAGAGAAAGAGACCGTTAAAACGAAAACTAAAGCAGGAGGAAAGAGAAGTCTTCCTTCTTCTAGAGCTGCTTTCAAAGGGTGATCCCTTTACTAAGTAGCTTTCACGCTCCCCAGCCTTCTGACCTGCTCCATTTAATATTTAATAATGAGAATAAGCAGACTAACTTAGACCTTAAGGGGGCAACACCAATACCCACTCGATTGGACAAAACAAGACCTGGGTTGACATCCACGAGGCAATTCAAGTAAACAACAGGGTTGGCAACTCGGGGATAGACTTGGCTCCTCAGTGACTCAGAAATGCACCACCTCTTAGGTCAGCTCATCCAAGCGGAGCTGACCCTTCTCTTAACTGGTATTTCCGCTTTTTCTCTTGCATTCCATAATGGGAAGAACCTCTTCGTCTATTCTCTTCGGGGGATAGCAGCAACCTGCAGGCTCGAGAGACCTGTGGAATAAAGAGGAAGAGAAGCACGACTCTCTTATACAAGAAGTAGGGAACAGAGCTGCACCCTAGGGCGGACTGACTCAAAGAAAAGAAAGATCGGGGGAAAGATTGAATCTTGGCAGAGTGACCCACTTTATACCCATCTGCCTATACGGGGCAAAGTCCTCACTTTAGGTTTAGGAATAAATCCCGACTTGGGAGCTAAGC